TTAAAAATAAGCTAAAATAAGCTTTTGGGTTCATACCTCAAATATAAAGGAAACACCTTTTTTTTAAAAATAAAGTGCCTGATTAAAGGATTATTCTGATAGGATAAATTAAGTAGTTTTTCTACCTTTATTATATTTTATAGAATTAAACTATATCTAATAGTATCAAAAACTATTGTGCATCTTACACTAAAATATAAATAAATATATTATATATTCATAAAGAAAATTATTTTTCTATTTTAAATTTTTTTTAACCTAAATTCAAATAAAATATTTTTTATATTTATTCTTTTTTTTAGAACTTTAATTTCTATTTCATCTAATTCTTGATTTGGTTGTTGAATTGGATTAGAAATTAATTTATTAAGATTTATTCCTTTAATTAATAATTCTAATAATATTTTATCTTCAGAAGCTTCATTAAAATATTTTTTAGTTCAATCTATTGCTTCTATTAACTTATTATTTTGTATTATTTTTAAAATAATTTTAATAAAAAGATTTGAAATAAATAATTTTTTATCTATTATAATCAATTCATCACTATTAATAAAAATAGGATCTGCCCCTTTCCATTTTTGATTTCCTAATATTGTAGAAGGATTATCTTGATTAAATAATTTTATTCTAATAACTTGACAAAAAATTACTCCAATTATTTTATTATCTTATTATTTTAATAAAAATTTTTTAATTATTATTATTATTATAAATTCTATTATTGGGGCTGTAGGGGGATTAAATCAAACTTCATTACGAAAATTAATAGCTTTTTCATCTATTAATAATTTAGGGTGAATAATTTCTTCAATAATAATTAGAGAAAATTTATGAATATTTTATTTTTTTCTATATTCTTTTATAATTAGAATTATATGTTTTTTATTTTATTTTATAAATATATTTTTTATTAATCAATTATTTTTTGTAAATATAAATTATATAATTAAATTATCATTGTTAATTAATTTTTTATCTTTAGGTGGATTACCACCTTTTATTGGATTTTTTCCAAAATGAATTGTTATTAACTACTTATTATTAAATAATTTTTATTTTTTAACTTTTATTTTAATTATAATAAGACTAGTTATATTATTTTTTTATATTCGAATTTTATATTCATCATTCATATTTAATTATTTAAAATTAAAATGAATAAAAATTTTTATTAAAAATAAAATAATATATTTTATTAATTTTTTATCTTTAATTTCTATTTCAGGTATAATTTTAAGTACTTTTTTTTTTATTTAAAGTTAAATTTAATAAGGTTTTAAGTTAAATAAACTAATAATCTTCAAAATTATTTATAAAGAATTATTCTTTAAGCCTTAATAATATTATTATAACTTAAAATTTGCAATTTTATATCATTTTTTGACTATAAGACTTAATAAAAAAGAATATTATCTTGTTAATAAATTTACAATTTATCGCTTAAACCTCAGCCATTTTATTATTGCGAAAATGAATTTACTCGACAAATCATAAAGATATTGGTACTTTATATTTTATTTTTGGTATTTGAGCAGGAATAGTAGGAACATCATTAAGTCTATTAATTCGAGCTGAATTAGGAAATCCAGGATCATTAATTGGAGATGATCAAATTTATAATACTATTGTAACAGCTCATGCATTTATTATAATTTTTTTTATAGTTATACCTATTATAATTGGAGGATTTGGAAATTGATTAGTACCTTTAATATTAGGAGCTCCAGATATAGCATTCCCACGAATAAATAATATAAGATTTTGATTACTACCCCCATCATTAACTTTATTAATTTCAAGAAGAATTGTAGAAAATGGAGCAGGTACTGGATGAACAGTGTACCCCCCACTTTCATCTAATATTGCTCATGGAGGAAGTTCAGTTGATTTAGCTATTTTTTCATTACATTTAGCAGGAATTTCATCAATTTTAGGAGCAATCAATTTTATTACAACTATTATTAATATACGAATTAATGGTTTATCATTTGATCAAATACCTTTATTTATTTGAGCTGTAGGAATTACAGCATTATTATTACTTCTTTCTTTACCTGTATTAGCTGGAGCAATTACTATACTTCTTACTGATCGTAATTTAAATACATCATTTTTTGACCCAGCTGGAGGAGGAGATCCTATTCTTTATCAACATTTATTTTGATTTTTTGGTCATCCAGAAGTTTATATTTTAATTTTACCTGGATTTGGAATAATTTCCCATATTATTTCACAAGAAAGAGGAAAAAAGGAAACATTTGGATCTTTAGGAATAATTTATGCTATAATAGCAATTGGTTTATTAGGATTTGTAGTATGAGCTCATCATATATTTACAGTAGGTATAGATATTGATACTCGAGCTTATTTTACTTCAGCCACAATAATTATTGCAGTACCAACTGGAATTAAAATTTTTAGTTGATTAGCAACTTTTCATGGAACTCAAATTAATTATAGACCTTCAATTTTATGAAGATTAGGATTTGTTTTTTTATTTACTGTAGGGGGATTAACTGGAGTAATTTTAGCTAATTCATCAATTGATGTTGCTCTTCATGATACTTATTACGTTGTTGCTCATTTTCATTATGTTCTTTCAATGGGAGCTGTATTTGCAATTATAGGAGGATTTATTCATTGATACCCTCTATTTACAGGATTAACTTTAAATCCATTTTTTTTAAAAATTCAATTTTTTACTATATTTATTGGAGTAAATTTAACTTTCTTCCCTCAACATTTTTTAGGATTAGCTGGTATACCTCGACGTTACTCAGATTATCCTGATGCATATATTTCATGAAATATTATTTCATCATTAGGTTCTTATATTTCATTATTAGCCGTAATGCTAATTTTAATTATTATTTGAGAATCTATAATTAATCAACGAATAATCTTATTCAGTTTAAATTTACCATCTTCTATTGAATGATATCAAAATTTACCTCCTGCAGAACATTCATATAATGAACTTCCAATTTTAAGAAATTTCTAATATGGCAGATTATATGTAATGGATTTAAACCCCATTTATAAAGGATTATCCTTTTTTTAGAAATGGCAACATGATCTAATTTAAATTTCCAAAATGGAGCATCCCCACTAATAGAACAAATTATTTTTTTTCATGATCACACTTTAATTATTTTAATTATAATTACTATTTTAGTAGGATATTTAATAATAAGTTTATTTTTCAATAAATATATTAATCGATTTTTATTAGAAGGACAAATAATTGAATTAATTTGAACGATTCTACCAGCTGTTACTTTAATTTTTATTGCTTTACCTTCATTACGACTACTTTATTTATTAGATGAACTTAATAATCCTTTAATTACTTTAAAATCTATTGGACATCAATGATATTGAAGTTATGAATATTCAGATTTTAATAATATTGAATTTGACTCTTATATAACTCCTAGAAATGAAATAAGTAATAATAGATTTCGACTCTTAGATGTAGACAATCGAATTGTATTACCTATAAATAATCAAATTCGAATTTTAGTAACTGCAACAGATGTTATTCATTCTTGAACTATTCCATCATTAGGAGTTAAAGTAGATGCAAATCCAGGTCGACTAAATCAAACAAACTTCTTTATTAATCGACCTGGAATTTTTTATGGTCAATGTTCAGAAATTTGTGGTGCAAATCATAGTTTTATACCAATTGTTATTGAAAGAATTTCAATTAAAAATTTTATTAATTGAATTAATAATTATTCTTCATTAGATGACTGAAAGCAAGTACTGGTCTCTTAAACCATTTTATAGTAAATTAGCAATTACTTCTAATGAAATTAAAGAATTAGTTAAATTTATAACATAAATATGTCAAATTTAAATTATTATATTAAATAATATTCTTTTATTCCACAAATAATACCTATTAATTGAATTTTTTCTTTTTTCTTTTTTCTTATTATTTTTATTATTTTTAATATTATAAATTATTATATTTTTATTAATAAAAATAATAGTAATAATATTATTTCACTAAAAAAAAATAAAAATTTATTTTGAAAATGATAACAAATCTTTTTTCAATTTTTGATCCATCTACAAATTTATTATATTTACCATTAAATTGAATTAGAACTTTTATTGGATTAATATTTATTCCTTATTCATTTTGATTGATTCCTAATCGTCATTATTTTTTTTGAAATTTTATTTTAAATAAGCTTCATAAAGAATTTAAAACATTATTAGGTAATAATCCTAATGTTAATGGATCAACTTTTATCTTTATTTCAATATTTACTTTTGTTTTATTTAATAATTTTTTAGGGTTATTTCCTTATATCTTTACTAGAACAAGTCACTTAACTTTATCTTTATCTATTTCCCTACCTTTATGATTAAGATTTATATTTTATGGATGAATTAATAATACCCAACATATATTTATTCATATAATTCCTCAAGGAACTCCTGGTATTTTAATACCTTTTATAGTATTAATTGAAACTATTAGAAATATTATTCGACCTGGAACTTTAGCAGTTCGATTAACAGCTAATATAATTGCTGGTCATTTATTAATAACATTATTAAGAGGGACAGGACCAAGTTTATCATTTTATTTTATTATATTTTTAATTATTATTCAAATTTTATTATTAATTTTAGAATCAGCTGTAGCTGTTATTCAATCTTATGTTATTGCTATTTTAAGAACATTATATTCTAGTGAAGTAAATTAATGAAAAATAATTTTAACCACCCATATCATTTAGTTGATTATAGACCATGACCTTTGACTGGAGCAATTGGAGTTTTAACTTTAGTTACTGGTATAGTTAAATGATTCCACAATTTTAATATAAATTTATTAATTCTAGGATATTTTATTGTAATTTTAACTATATATCAATGATGACGAGATGTTTGTCGAGAAGGAACTCTTCAAGGTAAACATACTATTCTAGTTACAAAGGGTTTACGATGAGGAATAATTTTATTTATTATTTCTGAAGTTTTTTTCTTTATATCATTTTTTTGAGCTTTTTTTCATAGAAGTTTATCACCTAATATTGAAATTGGAGCTATATGACCTCCATCAAGAATTACTCCTTTTAATCCATTTCAAATTCCTTTATTAAATACTATTATTTTAATTACATCAGGAATTACTGTAACATGAGCTCATCATGCTATTATAGAAAATAATCATTCTCAAATAACTCAAGGACTTTTTTTTACTATTATTTTAGGTATTTATTTTACTATTTTACAAGCTTATGAATATTTAGAAGCACCTTTTACTATTGCTGATAGAATTTATGGATCAACTTTTTTTATAGCAACTGGATTTCATGGATTACATGTTATAATTGGAACAATATTTTTATTAATCTGTTTAATTCGACACATTAATAATCACTTTTCTAATAATCATCATTTTGGATTTGAAGCAGCAGCTTGATATTGACATTTTGTAGATGTAGTTTGATTATTCCTATATATTTCTATTTATTGATGAGGAAATTAATTATTTATATAATATATTTAGTATATTTGACTTCCAATCAAAAAGTTTAATTGTTTTTAATATAAATAATGTTACTAATTATATACATATCAATATTTATTATATTAATTTCTAATATTATAATATTTTTATCAATTATTTTATCTAAAAAATCATTCTCAGATCGAGAAAAATGTTCACCATTTGAATGTGGATTTGACCCAAAATCTTCAGCTCGAATTCCTTTCTCTTTACATTTTTTTTTAATTACTGTAATTTTTTTAATTTTTGATGTAGAAATTGCTTTAATTTTTCCAATTATTAATTTATTTAAAATAACAAATTTTATTATTTGATCAAAAATTAGTTTTTTTTTTATTTTAATTTTATTATTAGGATTATTTCATGAATGAAATCAAAATATACTTAACTGAACTAATTAATTAATTTATAATAAAATTTATATTTAAAATTATTAAATATAATTAAATTATAGGATTATAGTTTATTAAAAACATTTGATTTGCATTCAAAAAATATTGAATTTCAATTTATCTTATAAAAATAAGAAGCAATACTGCATTTAATTTCGACTTAAAAGATAGAGTAAAATTACTCCTTATTTATTAATTGAAACCAAAATAGAGGTATATCACTGTTAATGATAAAATTGAATAATAATTCCAATTAAATTATAAGAAATATAAAGTTTAAAATTAAGCTGCTAACTTAATTTTTAGTGGTTTAATTCCATTAATATTTCTATTTATATAGTTTATTAAAAACATTACATTTTCATTGTAAAAATAAAAATATTATTTTTTATAAATATATTTAAAGATTAATAATAATCTCCCTAATATCTTCAATATTATACTCTAATTTATAAGCTATTTAAATATAATAAAATTAATATAATAAAATAAATTATTATTCATAAAATAAATCTAAATAAATAAATTTTATAATTATTTATTTGTAATAAATTATAAAAACTAGAATATTTTTTTAAAATTATAAATATTCCTTGACCTCTATATATTTCTCTTCAACCTATATCAATATTTTTTAATAAGATTTGACCAATATTTAAAAAATAATAATTTAAACCATATGTTGATAATCTAGGTATAAATCACATTATACATAAAAAATTTCTCACATTATATCTAGCTAAAAATTTATTTATAGAATAAATATTTATATTACTAACTAAATACCCTAAAATAATACCAATAATTCTAACATAAATAACTAATATTTTTAAATTAATTGGTAGATAAATTATATAAGGATAAGGAAAAATTATTCACATTAATAATCTCCCTCTAATAATTCTTATAAATAATAATACAAATATTCTTTTTAATATAGTAAAATCTTCATCATATAAATTATAAATACATAATAAATTAAAATTATTAACTATAAGATATATTGTTAAACGAAAACTATAAAATATTGTTAATCCAGTAGAAACATAATATAATAAAAAAATAAAAAAATTTAAATTTCTTAATCTAACTATTTCTAAAATTAAATCCTTAGAATAAAACCCAGCTAAAAAAGGAATACCACATAAAGCTATATTAGAAATATTTATACATAAAGCTGTTAAAGGAATATAGCCTCCAATTCCTCCTATAAAACGAATATCTTGAATATCTATTATTATGTGAATAATAACACCAGCACATATAAATAATAAAGCCTTAAATATAGCATGAGTTAATAAATGAAAAAAAGCTAAATCAGGTATTCCTATTCTTAAAATTCTTATTATTAATCCTAATTGTCTTAAAGTAGATAAAGCAATAATTTTTTTTAAATCAAATTCATAATTTGCAGAAATACCAGCTATAAATATTGTTAAACCTGATAATAATATTAAAATTTTCATAAATATTATATCTACTAATAAAATATTAAATCGAATTAATAAATAAACTCCAGCTGTTACTAAAGTTGAAGAATGAACTAAAGCTGATACAGGAGTAGGAGCTGCTATAGCAGCTGGTAATCAAGAACTAAAAGGAATTTGAGCTCTTTTAGTTATAGCAGCAATAATAATTATTCTTCTAATTATAAATATTGCAAAATCATTTTTTATAAAATTTAAATAAAATAAATAATTTCATCTACCATAATTTATTATTCAAGAAATAACTATTAAAATAAAAACATCACCAATTCGATTTGATAAAGCAGTTAATATACCAGCATTATAAGACTTAATATTTTGATAATAAATTACTAAACAATAAGAAACTAAACCTAAACCATCTCATCCTAATAAAATACTAATAATATTAGGACTAATAATTAATAAAATTATAGAAAATACAAATAATAAAACCAATATAATAAAACGATTTAAATTAAGTTCAGAACTTATATATCTTTTTCTATAATAAATTACTACTGAAGAAATTAATAATACAAATATTATAAATAATAATGATATTCAATCTAGTAAAATTCTTATAACAATTCTTATAGATCTAAAAGAAATTAATTCCCACTCTAAAAAAATTACTATATTATTTATAATAAAATAAATTATTATAAAAAAATTTAACATTCTTATTATAAATAAAAAAAAAAATCTAATAAAACAAATTGAATTTTTTTGAATGACTTAAAATGATATTAATCATATATTTGACACCACAAATCAATATTTTATTTAAATTATTTAAGTTAAAATCAAATTATTACATAATCAATTTTTAATACTAAAATATTTAAAGGTAATCAATGTAATATTAATAATAAATATTCTCGAGATAAACCTGTATAAAATCTATAAATTCCAGAATAATATTTTCCATGTTGAACATAAGAATATAAATATAATCTATAACCAGCTCTAAAAAAAGAAATTAATATTAATATTAATATTGAAATTCATGATCAACTTAATAATCTATTAATTAATCTAATTTCTCCTATTAAATTTAATGAGGGTGGAGCTGCTATATTAGAAGATATAATTAAAAATCATCATAATCTTATTGAAGGTATAAATCTTATTATTCCCTTATTAATATATAAACTTCGACTATGTAAACGTTCATAATTAATATTAGCTAAACAAAATATTCCTGAAGAACATAATCCATGACCAATTATTAAAATATAAGAACCAATAAAACCTCAATAATTTATTGTTATAATACCCCCAATAACCATTCTCATATGAGCAACCGAAGAATAAGCAATTAAAGATTTAATATCAACTTGACAAAAACACTTTAATCTAATATAGAATCCACCTACTAATCTAATTCTAATTCAAATAATATTATATTTTAAACCAATTTCCTGAAGTAAAATTAAAATACGAATTAAACCATAACCCCCTAATTTTAATATAATACCAGCTAAAATTATTGACCCTGAAACAGGAGCCTCAACATGAGCTTTAGGTAATCATAAATGAACAAAATATATAGGTATTTTAACTAGAAAAGCTATAATTATTGAAAAATATAATAAATATAACTCAAAATTAAAGAATTTTAAAAAATAAATTATAATATAATTTACTTCATTAAAAATATAAAAAATTCCTAATAATAAAGGTAAAGAAACAAATAAAGTATAAAATAATAAATATATACCAGCCTGAATTCGTTCAGGTTGATAACCTCAACCAATAATTAATATTAAGGTAGGAATTAATCTTCCTTCAAAAAATAAATAAAATATAAATAAATTTATTACTCTAAATGTTAAATATAATATAATTAATAAAAAAATTAAATTAAATAGAAAAAAATTTAAATAATAATTTTGTTTATATAAGTTTTCTCTAGCCATAATTATTAAAATACAAATTCAAATTCTTAATAAAATTAAACCATAAGATAAAATATCACAAGAATATATATATCTTAAATTACAATAATTTTCAATATTAATTATTAAATTTATAAATAAAAATATTATTAAAAATAAAATTATCTGAACCATTCAATATATATTTAAATTAAAACATAAAGGAATTATAAAAATTAATATAAAAAAAAATTTTATCATTTATAATAAATTAAAACTTTGAAAATAATCATTACCATGAGTTCGAATCATTGAAACTAAAATAGAAAGTCCTAAAGCTCCTTCACAAACAGAAAATACTAAAAAAACCATTAATATATATATATCATATTCAATATAATTAAATAATATAACTATAAAAAAAAAAATTCTTAATACAATAAATTCTAATCTTAATAAAACAATTAATAAATGCTTATGTTTAGAAACAAAAATTATATTTCCTAAAATAAATATTATAATAATTAAAACTCATATATTTAATATAATTATCATTAGTTTTTATAGTTTAAAATTAAAACATTGGTCTTGTAAATCAAAAATATGAATATTTCATTAAAAACATCAAAGAAAAAGATTTTTCTTTATCAATAATCTCCAAAATTATTATTTTTATTAAACTATTCTTTGAAATTTTAAAAATATTTTTATCATTATTAATTATTTTATTTTCTTTTATAATATTATTTTTATATCATCCTCTATCTATAGGATTAATAATTTTAATTCAAACTCTATTAATTTGTTTAGTTTCAGGAATTATAATATCAACATATTGATTCTCATATATTTTATTCTTAACATTTTTAGGAGGATTACTTGTATTATTTATTTATGTTTCAAGAATTGCTTCTAATGAGATATTTAAAATTTCATTTAATATAAAAATTATATTTTTTATAAGTGTATCAATTATTTTTATATTAAGTTTATTTTGAATAAATAATTTAAATTGAATAAATTTTAATATTAATAACTTAGAAATAAAAAATTTTTTTAATATATTTTTATTTTTTAATAATGAAAATAAAATTAATTTAACTAAATTATACAATAATCAAACATTTTTAATAATAATAATAATAATTATTTACTTATTTATTACATTAATTGCAGTAGTAAAAATTACAAATATTTTTTATGGACCTTTACGATCTTCAATTTAACTAATGATAAATATTTTCAAACCTATCCGAAAAACACATCCAATTTTAAAAATTATTAATGGATCATTAGTTGATCTTCCAACCCCTTCAAATATTTCTTCTTTATGAAATTTTGGTTCATTATTAGCAATATGCTTAATAATTCAAATTATTACTGGATTATTTTTAACTATATATTATACAGCTAATATTGAATTAGCTTTTTATAGTATTAATTATATTTGTCGAAATGTAAATTACGGATGATTAATTCGAACACTTCATGCTAATGGAGCATCTTTTTTTTTTATTTGTATTTATATTCATATTGGACGAGGAATTTATTATGAATCATTTAATTTTAAATATACTTGAATAGTAGGAGTAATTATTTTATTTTTATTAATAGCAACAGCTTTTATAGGATATGTTTTACCTTGAGGACAAATATCTTTTTGAGGAGCAACTGTAATTACTAATTTATTATCAGCTATTCCATATTTAGGTACGACTTTAGTGAATTGAATTTGAGGAGGATTTGCTATTGATAATGCTACTTTAACACGATTTTATACATTTCATTTTATTTTACCATTTATTATTCTTATAATAACAATAATTCATTTACTATTTTTACATCAAACAGGATCTAATAATCCATTAGGAATTAATAGTAATTTAGATAAAATTCCTTTCCACCCATTTTTTACATTTAAGGATATAATTGGATTTATTATAATCTTATTTTTATTAATTATACTTACATTAACTAATCCCTATTTATTAGGAGATCCTGATAATTTTATTCCAGCAAATCCTTTAGTTACTCCAATTCATATTCAACCAGAATGATATTTTTTATTTGCATATGCCATTTTACGATCAATTCCTAATAAATTAGGAGGGGTAATTGCTTTAGTATTATCAATTTTAATTTTAATTATTTTACCAATAACATTTTTTAAAAAAATACAAGGAATTCAATTTTATCCATTAAATCAAATTTTATTTTGATTAATAGTTACTACAATTATTTTATTAACATGAATTGGAGCTCGACCTGTAGAAGACCCATATATTATTACAGGACAACTTTTAACAGTTTTATATTTTTCTTATTATATTATTAATCCTTTAGTTAGAATTTATTGAGATAAATTAATTTTTAATTAATTAATGAGCTTGTTATAAGCATTTGTTTTGAAAACTTAAGAAAGAATATGATATTCTATTAATTTATACTAAAAAAAATTAATCAATTTATAATAAAAAAATCTTTAAACCTAAATAAAATATTAAAAAATTTAATGATAATGGTAAATAAATTTTTCAAGCTAAATATATTAATTTATCATAACGATAACGAGGTAAAGTACCTCGAACTCAAATAAATAAAAAAGAAATTAATCTCAACTTTAAATAAAAAAAGAAATCTAATCTATAACCTCCTATATATAATAATACAAATAATAATCTTATAAATAAAATTCTTGAGTACTCAGCTAAAAAAATTAAAGCAAATCCCCCACTTCTATATTCAATATTAAACCCAGAAACTAATTCTCTTTCACCCTCAGCAAAATCAAAAGGAGTACGATTAGTTTCAGCTAATCTAGAAGAAAATCAACATATTCTTAAAGGAAATATTAAAAAAAAAAATCAAATTAAATTTTGATAATAACCAAAAACTATTATATTAAAATCTATAATTATAATAATTCTAGATATTAAAATTAAGGCTAATCTAACTTCATAACTAATAGTTTGAGCAACAGCTCGTAATCCCCCTAATAAAGCGTAATTTGAATTAGAAGATCAACCAGCAATTATAACAGTATATACTCCCATACTAGTACAACATAAAAAAAATAAAATACCTAAATTAAATCTAATTAAATTAAAATAATATGGAATTATTATTCAAATAATTAAAGATAAAATAAATCTAATTACTGGAGAAAAATAATAAGATAAATAATTAGAAAATAAAGGATAAGTTTGTTCTTTAGTAAATAATTTAATTGCATCAGAAAAAGGCTGTAAAATTCCTATTATACCAACTTTATTAGGTCCTTTACGAATTTGAATATAACCTAAAACTTTACGTTCCAATAAAGTTAAAAAAGCAACCCCAATTAAAACCCCCAAAATTAAAATAAGTAAACCTAAAAAAATTAAAATAATATCAATTATTATCATTTACTATCTATATAATTAAATTATATATTTATGATTTCTAAAACCATTACACTTTTCTGCCAAAATAGTATATATATATATATATATATATATATACTAATTATTTTAATTTTATAAATAATTTAATAAAATTCTATTTAATTAAATTTAATTTAAATATTTATTCCTTTCGTACTAAAATATTTTATTTATTTAAAGATAGAAACCAACCTGGCTCACACCGGTTTGAACTCAGATCATGTAAGATTTTAATGATCGAACAGATCAAAATTTTAAACTTTTGCATTTAAATTTTATCTTAATCCAACATCGAGGTCGCAAACTTTTTTTTTTATTCGAACTAAAAAAAAAAATTACGCTGTTATCCCTAAGGTAATTTTTTCTTATAATCAAAATATTTTGGATCATTTATTCACTTATTAATGATTTAATTTAAAAAAAGTTTTTTTTATTTTTTTATCACCCCAACAAAATAAATATATTTATTTTAATTATTATTTTTATATATAATTTTAATAAATATATATATTAAACTCTATAGGGTCTTCTCGTCTTTTAAATTTATTTTGACTTTTTAATCAAAAAATTAATTTATTTAATTAAAATTGAGACAGTTTATATTTCATCCAATCTTTCATACAAGTCACCAATTAAGAGACTATTGATTATGCTACCTTTGTACAGTCAATATACTGCAGCCCTTTAATAAATTATCAGTGGGCAGATTAGACTTTAAATTATTATCTAAAAGACATGTTTTTGATAAACAAGTGAATATAAAATTTTGCCGAATTCCTTAATATTACTTTTATATAACAATTAATTTTATTATATAATTAAATACTAATTTTATCATTATAACTAATTTTATTTTATTATAAAATATTTTTTTATAAAAAATTAAATTATTAAAAAATTTTAATTTAATTAAAATTAATTTATAATAAATTAAAAATTATAAACAATATAAATTTTAAAATTTTTAATTATTTTAATAATAATTATAAAAATTTAATTTAAAGCTTATCCCTTAAAATATAATTTTTTTTTTATAATTTATTAATTAATTAATAAATTATAAAAAAAAAATAAAATTAAATTTTTTTCTAAAAAAACTAGATATATTTAAAAACGATTAACATTTCATTTCAAATTAATTATTTAAAATATTTATGCAACAATAACTTTTATAATTAATTATCTCTTTTAAATTCGAGAAATAATTTAACCAAATTTATATTTAATAAACTCTGATACACAAGATACAATAAATAAAATTTACTTTTAATTAAATTCATTTTCATAACTATTTAAAAATTCTTTTACAATACTAATAAACTATAAATTTTATAATTTTTTCTTTTAAAATACTAAAACCCCCTTTTAATATTAAAAATATTTTTATTATAAATTTATTTATTAATTTTTCCCCTCAAATTAATTGAAAATTCAATATCATTTCAATGTAAATGAAATACTTTAATCAAGCTCTAATTTGTTATTTCTAGAAACACTTTCCAGTACCTCTACTTTGTTACGACTTATTCCAATTTATTTATGAAAGCGACGGGCAATATGTACATACTTTAATTTTTAATCATTTTAATAAACTAAATAAAATTACATTTAAATCCACCTTCAATTATATTTTACAAAATAAAATCAGTTAATAAATAAATTTATTGTAATCCATTATATTCTTAATTATAATCTGCATCTTGATCTGATTTAATTTATTATTTTAATTTTTAAATATTATTTATTATTTTAAAATATTTTTATAACAACGATATACAAAATGATAAATTAAGTAAATTTATTCGTGGATTATCAATTATTAAACAGATTCCTCTAAATGAACTAAAATACCGCCAAATTATTTAAGTTTCAATAAATAATTATATACTATTTAAGTATTATTAATTTAAGTTTTTAATAATAGGGTATCTAATCCTAGTTTATAAATAAAATTTATTAAATTATAAATTAAAAATTAATTTTAATTAAATTAAAATTTCACTTAATAATTTAAAATTTAATTAAATATAATTTAAATTATTTATTAATTACTAATAAAATTTAATTTAACTTTTGTTTAACCGCAACTGCTGGCACAAAATTTGTTATTAATTAAAATATTACTAAATCTTAATTTCTTAAATTTTTAATATTAATTACTACAAAAATTAATTAATTATTATTAAAATAATTAAAATTTAACACTAAAATTTATATGTAAAATAAATTTATAATAAAATTATTAAACCATAAAAAATTTATTTAATAGTATATTTTTTTACATAGTTTTTTTTTTTTTTATATATATAAAATTTAATATAAATTATTAAATTTTAAATATTTACTTTTTTTTCTTTATCTATAATATTTATATTAAAAATTAATATATATTATAAATCAATTTATATTAATTTAAATTACAATTAATTATTAATTATATTAATTAATTAAATATAAATTATAAAATTATTAATATAAATTAATTTAAAATTTAATTAAAATTAATTTATATTAATTAATTAAATATTTAATATATATATATATATATATATATAAACCGTTTTTAATTTTTTTACTTTAAATAATATAAA